TCCAAGTATTCAAAATATCTTTATTCTTCCGACCGGAGTTTTATGGAAGCCCCTTATCGGATTTGAACCGATGACTTACGCCTTACCATGGCGTTACTCTACCGCTGAGTTAAAAGGGCTTATTTGATTGAATTCTTGAATGGGTTACTATGTGGATACAATATATATATATCCATATCCAATCTGTATGTATATAGAATATTATATATATTATTCCAATATATATACAGTATATATATATATATATACATATATACATATGGTAGACTCATACTTGCTAGTGGGTTTTTATTCAATAAAAAAATTGATTTACCCAGCAAGTCTAAGGTAAAATGTAATGAATTGTTTCAAGATCGAACCTAATTCCGTTTCTTTCATTGAATGAATTGATTTCCATCACAATAAAGTTCACTTACACGTACACCTACCAATTCGGCATAAATTTCAAGGTATTTCATCAAGTCCTGTGATCAAGAAATTATCTAAAATGCTTTGAATTTTTTTAGGGGACAAGACAGGTAGAATTTTTTCATCACGCTTACTGTTTGTTAATTCCCTTCTTTTATTGTGAGATATTCTTATCTCATCTTAACAAAAAATGAATCAATGAATGGAAGAATGAAAGCGAAAAAAGTGGAACTTAACCCCCTTTTTTTGGACCAGGGACTCCCCGAAAACCCTAGACTTTGTTACTTTATAGTATTAGAGTATTAGTATTATTTACACTTTTTTATATTAGACGAAATAAATATAGATTTCGATACTAGATTTAGATTTTTTTATATATCTAGATTTCTATTTTATATATAGATATAGAGATAGAGTAGAGAATGCCCATTCTAATGAGATTCATGAATATGAATGACGAATCAACAAGTTATCCGCAATTAGGAAAAGCGGAAAGATTCCTCGGATCTAATCATACATTGACAATTTAAAAAAACTATTGATACTATGATCATAGTATCATGACGGTTAGACAAATGGGCCCCCATCGTCTAGCGGTTCAGGACATCTCTCTTTCAAGGAGGCGGCGGGGATTCGATTTCCCCTGGGGGTGGGGGACTAGGAAAGGAAGTTGATCACGAATTCCCAATAGTCTTACAAGCGATTCCTCCTGGGTCGATGCCCGAGCGGTTAATGGGGACGGACTGTAAATTCGTTGGCAATATGTCTACGCTGGTTCAAATCCAGCTCGGCCCAAAAATTCCCCAATCTGCCACGTATAATCCCCCGCGCCCCTTAAAAATACTCGATACGGAGATAAACAATCCAAATTTCTGCTAGATCCCTTATTTCTCTGGGATTGTAGTTCAATTGGTCAGAGCACCGCCCTGTCAAGGCGGAAGCTGCGGGTTCGAGCCCCGTCAGTCCCGACGGATCCACTAAATACATCAATCAATTCGAAAGGGGGCCAGGGGCAGAATTGCATTCCCCCCAAAAGAAGGATCCCTTTTGATTTTCTTTGTGGTAGGAGATGGGCGGATTGGATTAATATAATTTTCGGTAGCATTAGTAGCATTATAGTAAACATTCCAAGAAATGCCGGATCTTTTTTTTCGATTGTTCCCGATCCGTGGAATAGAATACTATATTTTTTTTGGAGAGGGGCACACATACACAAATGGAATTCACAATAAAAAATGAATTTAACAAGATTCCCCTAAGAGAAAGAGAATTAGAAGACTTTTCTAGATTAAACAATTTCTCTTTATGGCCCTGGTTTTATATAACCTCAATTACTAATTAAAAAATGGATTGCATTCAAATTGCACGCTGAGCCTTTGATATATACCCAGTACTAATAATCTACGGAAGGGGGTAAAGGGCAGAGATCCTCTTAGCAATTTTAGTTTCTTTCTTGTTTTGATTTGGAACTATGTGACTAATGGAAGTGGAAGGGCAATCTGATGATACTTCATGAGATCATTGTACATAGAGTAGTTATAGAAAAAAAGAGCGGAAACAGACGATAAATAAAGGAATTGGGGATTGGGTCCGGAATACAAGCTGGGTTCGGTATGGATAAAAAAACTTCCTATGTTATACTATTCCATTTTCGACGAGAAATTGATTTGACAGCTCAGATATTGTTATTCATGATATTCATCCGATTCAAAACCAGCGAGATTAAGAGGGAATAAATTCATTGAATTTACAAGTGAAAAGTTTATCATCTCTATGGGACTAAATCCCGAGTTATTGCGAAGTAAAAAAAGATTAGATTATGGAAGTAAATATTCTTGCATTTGTTGCTACTGCACTATTCATTCTAGTTCCTACCGCCTTTCTACTTATCATTTATGTAAAAACAATCAGTCAAAATGATTAATTAATTAATCATTAATTTGAAATTTCAATTAAACTTGACTTCTGAGTTCTTATCAAAAATTGACGAAATAAAATGAAAAGGATTGCAATTTTTGCGTCTTAAATGAAACTTAAATGAAATAAGCGGACTATAATCCGCAGTATTCTAATAGATAGATCGTATGGTCGAAAGAAATAGATGAATCTTTCGACCATATGATCTATTGGTATTATTGTAGTGTATAAAGTTGTACTCTAGAATTCTAGAATATTGTACTCTAGAATAAAGGTAGAGGCTAAATCTAGATTAATATACTTAATATACAATATTATATATATACAATATATATATACAATATTATATATGTATGTGGATATCAATTCCATATATGGAATTGACATAGCACCGAATTCTATTTATTTGCTACACTTATTTGTATTTGTTTCCATCAATCTGAAATAATAGTTTTACTCTTATTCTTAGGTCTTAGGGTTCTAATTACTAGTTACTAGATTTTTTCTGATGTTCAATAAAAATCTCGGTATCTATCAAAAGAAATAAATCAATAAAGGAAAAACAATAGTTATTTCTATTAATAAAAAAAAAATTATTAGTAAAAATTCCGAAGAAGTAGTTGATTGAACCATCAACAGGAGTTTCATGGGCACTTCTCGTAGTTCGAAAAGGAAGAGTAAACCTTCTGTTAACGCCTAGAACCATGATATGAAATGTGAGTCGATAAAGCCTAAATAAAATTTCTAAAATTAGAAAGCAGTCGGTAAATGTGCGATATGCCACTCGCCTGAGGGAAGATCCTCCTCTCTATATTATCTCGTTAGACAACCGCTATGTTTATACACTTTCTCATAGAAAGTGCGTATACACTTAACAAAACGACTTCTTCTTTGACTTCTTTGAACAGTAAACCGGGAAACAAATAAAATAATAATAAAAAGGTCGGGTCTTCCTTAGTATCCATCTAGAAGCCTGGTAAGAGCTCCTCGATTGAAATAAAAAATTTAGGAAAAATTGGATTGGACTCAATTTCCTATCATTTAGATCCCTTTCGAAATACAAAGATAGGAGAAATATCTCTTTAATTGATTAATTGAAGAGTATGATTCATATAATACATTACTTCATCCGAATCCAATGGAATTCAAAATGAAGATCTTTTTATTTTCGTTTGAAATAGTTAAAAACCCGTTGCAGAACGATCTATAAAACAGTTGATACAGTTTGATTCCCCAACTCAATTAGTAATACCCCTAGAGTCCACTTCTTCCCCACACTACGAGCGAAAGGGAAAATGTAAAGACTACCATTAAAGCAGCCCAAGCGAGACTTACTATATCCATGTGAATTATGTCCCCTTATTTCTATAACTATGAAGGAGTTATTCCATCATTCCTCACTAATAATAGTATAGTGGAAGCGGGGGCGCAGAGTCAAAAGGGGATTCTGATCGAACACTATTGATAAACCAATTCACTAAATCCACTTATTTTTTATTCTAAATTTTTTTTTATTATATATTATAAATATAAATTCCTATATGATGATTTGCAATCAGGAAAAATGAAGCATAAGCAAAATACATAGTAACATCTCGGGGAAATGCTCCTAATGGAACGCATAGGAATAATAAGTTTTGTTGATCCTCATAAGTAAAACAAAATAAGTAAAAAAAGCGGATAATCCTTATCTAAAATCCCATTTGATAGAATTCGTACCCTTTCTATTTTTCTCTGTGAAAGAATAGGCAGACTGTAGAAGTATATTCTTGATTAGGGGTTGCCGAAAAGAAATAGTTTCTCTTTTTCTTTTGCCCTTTACTAGAATTGAAATTCAAAGTGAATTATCCATCCAATCGAATATTGATTGGATACCTGAGGACTGAGAAGTTTTTGTTTTTGGGAGTCCGTCGTATATGTCGTATATGTATATAAAGTATCTTCTGTCCCCCCACCACTATTGGAATTGAATTCTATTTCCTATCCAGGCTCTCCAATCTAATTGGAGGTCCAGCCATTCGGCACTAGATTAGTAGTACAGCGATTAGTGATTAGTGGAATCTCGAAGTCTTGATAACCCGTCTACCATTAGAATATTTCTAGAATATTTCCTTAAATCCTAGATACGAGGATTTACAGAAAAACACCACCCCAGCCGGATGCTTCGAATCAAACAAATATCAACGGTCCGCTTCTGCTCGGAAATACTTCGGCGAGTTATATCAGCAGACCAGAAGAAGATATTTCGAGTCTTTTTTTTTGTTGATCAGGCGACACCCGGATTTGAACTGGGGAAAAAGGATTTGCAGTCCCCCGCCTTACCACTCGGCCATGCCGCCAAAATGATAGAAAATATATGACGCAGTACGGAACTTTCTTTTATTGGATTTTCACCTTGAGTTCCGTTTTTCTTAACTTCTAACCCTTTTCTTTCCTAATTATACAAAAAATCCTTCCCGCCTTTTGATTGTATTGGATTCACCCATCTCAAAATAGCCAACTTCTCTCACTTTCTATTGAAAAATCAAATGTGGATTTTCATTCGCAAAAGTAAAAATTTATGACAAATTTGAACCCTTAACTATTGACTGCTGACTGCAAATTCATGAATGATTTGAATCTCAAAATTGGATTTTCTTTTCCTAATGACACGAGAAAATACAAATTGATACATC